GCTAGCGTAGCTTAATTAAAGCATAACACTGAAGATGTTAAGATGGGCCCTAGAAAGCCCCGCGGGCACAAAGGCTTGGTCCTGACTTTACTGTCAGCTTTAGCTATACTTACACATGCAAGTATCCGCCCCCCTGTGAGAATGCCCACAGTTCCCTGCTTGGGAACAAGGAGCTGGTATCAGGCACACCCTCTGTAGCCCATGACACCTTGCTTAGCCACACCCTCAAGGGAAATCAGCAGTGATAGATATTAAGCTATGAGTGAAAACTCGACTTAGTTAAAGCTAAGAGGGCCGGTAAAACTCGTGCCAGCCACCGCGGTTATACGAGAGGCCCAAGTTGACAGACAACGGCGTAAAGAGTGGTTAAGGAAACCCAAAAACTAAAGCCGAACGCTCTCAGAGCTGTTATACGCATCCGAAGGTATGAAGCCCAACTACGAAAGTGGCTTTACATCACCCGAACCCACGAAAGCTAAGAAACAAACTGGGATTAGATACCCCACTATGCTTAGCCCTAAACATCGATTATTTACTACACCCTAGATCCGCCCGGGAATTACGAGCATAAGTTTAAAACCCAAAGGACTTGGCGGTGCTTAACATCCACCTAGAGGAGCCTGTTCTAGAACCGATAACCCCCGTTCAACCTCACCCTCCCTTGCTTTTCCCGCCTATATACCACCGTCGTCAGCTTACCCTGTGAAGGTTTTATAGTAAGCAAAGTTGGCACAGCCTAAAACGTCAGGTCGAGGTGTAGTGCATGAGAGGGGAAGAATTGGGCTACATTCGCTACTTATAGCGAATTACGAATGTTGCATTGAAACATGCAGCTGAAGGAGGATTTAGCAGTAAGCAGAAAGCAGAGCGTCCCGCTGAAACTGGCCCTAAAGCGCGCACACACCGCCCGTCACCCTCCCCAAGCTTCCGGCCCTAATTAACTAAAACCCTACAACTGCAAAGGAGAGGAAAGTCGTAACATGGTAAGTGTACCGGAAGGTGCGCTTGGAAAAATCAGAGTGTAGCTAAGCTAGAAAAGCATCTCCCTTACACTGAGAAGTCATCCGTGCAAATCGGATCACCCTGACGCCTATCAGCTAGCCCCACCCCTCAATAACAACAAATCAACATAAATAACCCCAAAAACACGCAAGACTGCACGAACTAAACCATTCTCCCACCCTAGTATGGGCGACAGAAAAGGAACTAGTGGAGCAATAGAGAAAGTACCGCAAGGGAACGCTGAAAGAGAGATGAAATAGCCCAGTAAAGCTTAAAAAAACAGAGATTTAAACTCGTACCTTTTGCATCATGATTTAGCTAGCACCCTCAAGCAAAGAGCCCTTTAGTTTGATAACCCGAAACTAGGTGAGCTACTCCAAGACAGCCTATCAATTAGGGCGAACCCGTCTCTGTGGCAAAAGAGTGGGAAGAGCTTCGAGTAGAGGTGACAGACCTACCGAACCTAGTAATAGCTGGTTGCCTGGGAACTGGATAGAAGTTCAGCCTCATGGCTTCTCCCTTCACCTCCGTACTAACTTCCTCCGGATACTGTAAGAAACCATGAGAGTTAGTCAAAGGGGGTACAGCCCCTTTGAATTAAGATACAACTTTTACAGGTGGGTAAAGATCATAATAATTAAGGAAAAATGTTTGGGTGGGCCTAAAAGCAGCCATCCCCATAGAAAGCGTTAAAGCTCCGACATACTCTTCCTCCTCTTATCCTGATAACCTTATCTTAACCCCCTAGCCTTACCAGGCCGCCCCATGCCAACATGGGCGTGACCATGCTAATATGAGTAATAAGAGAGCCCTACCCCTCTCTCCTCGCACACGTGTAAATCGGAACGGACTACCCACCGAAACTTAACGGCCCCAAACAAAGAGGGTATTGAAAAATCACCTAGATAAACCAGAAAACCATCCATCTCCTTACCGTTAACCCCACACTGGTGTGCCACAAAGGAAAGACTAAAAGAAAGAGAAGGAACTCGGCAAACACATGAAGCCTCGCCTGTTTACCAAAAACATCGCCTCTTGCAAAACTAAAGAATAAGAGGTCCCGCCTGCCCAGTGACAACTAGTTCAACGGCCGCGGTATTTTGACCGTGCAAAGGTAGCGTAATCACTTGTCTTTTAAATGAAGACCTGTATGAATGGCATAACGAGGGCTTAGCTGTCTCCTCTATCCAGTCAATGAAATTGATCTCCCCGTGCAGAAGCGGGGGTAAAACCATAAGACGAGAAGACCCTATGGAGCTTTAGACACTAAAGCAGATCACGTTAAACAACTCCCAATAAAGAACAAAACTGAATGAGTCCTGCTTAAATGTCTTCGGTTGGGGCGACCATGGGGAAATAAAAAACCCCCACGTGGACTGGGAGCACCTTCCCCCTCTTCCTTCCTCCCAAAACTAAGAGCTACCGCTCTAATTAACAGAAATTCTGACCAAAAATGATCCGGCAACGCCGATCAACGGACCAAGTTACCCTAGGGATAACAGCGCAATCCCCTTTTAGAGCCCATATCGACAAGGGGGTTTACGACCTCGATGTTGGATCAGGACATCCTAATGGTGCAGCCGCTATTAAGGGTTCGTTTGTTCAACGATTAAAGTCCTACGTGATCTGAGTTCAGACCGGAGTAATCCAGGTCAGTTTCTATCTATGCTATGATCTTTTCTAGTACGAAAGGACCGAAAAGAAGAGGCCCCTGCTTTAAGTACGCCTCACCCCCACCTAATGAAAGCATCTAAACTAGGCAAGAGGGCATGCCCTTCGTGCCCAAGAAAACGGCATGTTAAGGTGGCAGAGCCCGGCAACTGCAAAAGACCTAAGCCCTTTCCACAGAGGTTCAAATCCTCTCCTTAGCTATGATCTCCACACTTATTACCCATATCCTCAACCCCCTAGCCTTCATCGTTCCCGTCCTCCTAGCCGTTGCATTCCTTACCCTCCTTGAACGAAAAGTCCTAGGTTATATACAACTACGAAAAGGCCCAAACGTTGTCGGACCTTACGGCCTTCTTCAACCTATCGCCGACGGCGTAAAACTATTTATTAAAGAACCTGTTCGCCCCTCCACCTCCTCCCCCGTTTTATTTCTTCTTACCCCTATGCTAGCTCTCACTCTTGCCCTCACCCTTTGGGCCCCTATACCTCTTCCCTACCCTGTTGTAGATTTAAACCTAGGTATTCTTTTTATTCTAGCACTATCGAGTCTCGCAGTCTACTCTATTTTAGGTTCAGGTTGAGCCTCCAACTCAAAATACGCCCTCATCGGGGCCCTTCGTGCCGTAGCCCAAACCATTTCTTACGAAGTCAGCTTAGGACTCATCCTCCTTAACATTATTATTTTCACAGGAGGATTCACCCTCCAAACCTTTAACACCGCCCAAGAAGGCATTTGACTAGTCCTTCCGGCCTGACCCCTAGCAGCAATATGATACATCTCCACCCTAGCGGAAACTAATCGTGCTCCCTTCGACCTAACAGAAGGTGAATCCGAACTAGTCTCTGGATTTAACGTCGAATACGCAGGAGGCCCCTTCGCCCTATTCTTCCTAGCAGAATACGCCAACATCTTACTTATAAATACACTTTCTGCCACCCTATTCTTGGGAGCTTCACATATCCCTACCATTCCTGAACTTACTGCTGTTAACCTCATAACTAAAGCAGCACTACTATCCATTGTATTCCTATGAGTTCGAGCCTCCTACCCTCGATTCCGATACGACCAACTCATGCACCTTATCTGAAAGAACTTCCTCCCCTTAACACTCGCACTGGTTATTTGACACCTTGCACTGCCAATCGCATTCGCCGGCCTCCCACCCCAACTCTAACCCCGGAGCTGTGCCTGAAGTAAAGGGCCACTTTGATAGAGTGAACCATGGGGGTTAAAGTCCCCCCGGCTCCTTAGAAAGAAGGGATTCGAACCCTACCTAAAGAGATCAAAACTCTTAGTGCTTCCGCTACACCACTTCCTAGTAAAGTCAGCTAAACAAGCTATTGGGCCCATACCCCAAATATGTAGGTTAAACCCCTTCCTCTACTAATGAACCCGTACATTTTAGCTACCTTACTGTTTGGACTAGGCCTAGGTACTACAGTTACATTTGCTAGCTCACACTGGCTCCTAGCATGAATGGGATTAGAAATTAATACCCTCGCCATTCTTCCCCTTATAGCTCAACATCATCACCCCCGAGCAGTTGAAGCAACCACCAAATATTTCCTCACTCAGGCTACCGCAGCCGCCATACTACTATTCGCTAGCACAACCAACGCTTGACTCACCGGCCAATGAGACATTCTTCACATATCCCACCCCCTCCCTACAACAATAATTACCCTTGCTTTAGCCCTAAAAATTGGACTAGCTCCAACACATACCTGACTCCCCGAAGTACTTCAAGGCCTTGACCTAACCACGGGACTCATTTTATCCACCTGACAAAAACTAGCACCCTTCGCCCTCCTTCTACAAATTCAAACAACCAACCCTACGATCCTTATTCTGCTCGGAGTCCTATCAACACTCGTAGGCGGCTGAGGAGGCTTAAACCAAACCCAATTGCGAAAAATTCTTGCTTATTCCTCAATCGCACACCTAGGCTGAATAATCTTAGTCCTACAATTCTCCCCTTCCCTTACCCTCCTAGCGTTACTCACATATTTCATTATGACATTCTCAACTTTCCTAGTCTTTAAGATTAATAAGTCGACTAACATTAATACACTCGCCACCTCCTGGACTAAAGCCCCTATCCTCACATCACTCGCACCCCTAGTTCTCCTCTCACTAGGAGGCCTTCCCCCTCTCACAGGCTTCATACCAAAATGACTTATCCTTCAAGAACTTGCCAAGCAAGAACTAGCCCCCCTGGCCACTCTAGCTGCTCTAACTGCCCTTCTCAGCCTTTACTTCTACCTTCGCATCTCCTACGCTATAACCTTAACTATATTCCCCAATAACTTAACAGGCACAACCCCCTGACGATTCCCATCTTCCCAACTCTCCCTACCCTTGGCCATTTCAACCACAGCAACAATCTCCCTTCTTCCCCTCACACCCGCCGCGATTGCCCTTCTCACCCCCTAAGGGACTTAGGATAGCACAAGACCAAGAGCCTTCAAAGCCCTAAGCGGGAGTGAAAATCTCCCAGTCCCTGATAAGACTTGCGGGACATTACCCCACATCTCCTGCATGCAAAACAGACACTTTAATTAAGCTAAAGCCTTCCTAGATAGGCAGGCCTCGATCCTACAAACTCTTAGTTAACAGCTAAGTGCTCAAACCAGCGAGCATCTATCTACCTTTTCCCCGCCTAATCAGACAGATAATAGGCGGGGAAAAGCCCCGGCAGGGAATTAGCCTGCTTCTTTAGATTTGCAATCTAATATGTAAAACACCTCAGGGCTTGGTAAGAAGAGGACTCGAACCTCTGTCTATGGGGCTACAATCCACCGCTTAAAACTCAGCCATCCTACCTGTGGCAATCACACGTTGATTTTTCTCGACCAATCACAAAGACATCGGCACCCTCTATCTAGTATTTGGTGCTTGAGCCGGAATGGTGGGCACTGCCCTGAGCCTCCTAATTCGAGCTGAACTTAGCCAACCTGGCGCTTTACTAGGCGATGATCAAATTTATAACGTAATCGTTACAGCCCACGCCTTCGTAATAATCTTCTTTATAGTAATGCCAATTATGATTGGAGGTTTCGGAAACTGACTGATCCCTCTAATGATCGGAGCCCCAGACATGGCTTTCCCTCGAATAAACAACATGAGCTTTTGACTGCTCCCTCCCTCATTCCTTCTACTTCTCGCCTCCTCCGGGGTTGAAGCCGGGGCCGGCACAGGGTGAACCGTTTACCCGCCTCTAGCAGGTAACCTTGCCCACGCAGGAGCATCTGTTGACCTAACTATTTTCTCCCTCCATCTAGCTGGTATTTCCTCCATCTTAGGAGCAATCAACTTTATCACTACCATCATTAACATGAAACCATCTGCCGTTTCAATGTACCAAATCCCCCTGTTCGTCTGAGCAGTACTGATTACAGCTGTCCTTCTACTCCTTTCTCTACCAGTCCTAGCTGCTGGAATTACAATGCTTCTCACGGATCGGAATCTTAACACTGCCTTCTTCGACCCAGCAGGAGGTGGAGATCCAATCCTTTATCAACACCTATTCTGATTCTTCGGACACCCAGAGGTTTATATTCTTATTCTACCAGGTTTCGGAATGATCTCCCATATTGTCGCTTATTATTCTGGTAAAAAAGAACCTTTCGGCTATATGGGTATGGTTTGAGCCATGATGGCTATCGGCCTTCTAGGCTTCATTGTCTGAGCTCATCACATGTTTACAGTCGGAATGGACGTTGACACACGTGCCTACTTCACATCTGCTACAATGATCATTGCCATCCCAACCGGTGTTAAAGTCTTTAGCTGACTCGCAACCCTTCACGGAAGCTCTATCAAATGAGAAACTCCACTTCTATGAGCCCTTGGCTTTATTTTCCTATTTACAGTTGGAGGACTAACCGGGATCGTGCTTGCCAACTCCTCGCTAGACATTGTCCTTCACGATACATATTATGTAGTAGCCCACTTCCACTACGTTCTCTCTATGGGTGCCGTCTTTGCCATTGTTGCCGCTTTCGTCCACTGATTCCCCCTATTTACCGGTTACACGCTTCACAGCACATGAACAAAAATCCACTTTGGAGTAATGTTCGTAGGTGTAAACCTCACATTCTTCCCACAACACTTCCTAGGATTAGCTGGTATGCCTCGGCGATACTCAGACTATCCAGACGCCTACACCCTATGAAATACAGTTTCCTCTATTGGATCCCTTGTCTCACTTGTTGCTGTGATTATGTTCCTATTTATTATTTGAGAAGCATTTACAGCCAAACGAGAAGTACTTTCAGTAGAACTCACCGCTACAAACGTAGAGTGACTGCACGGCTGCCCACCTCCATACCACACCTTCGAACAGCCTGCATTTATTCAAGTACGATCAAACTAACGAGAAAGGGAGGAGTTGAACCCCCATGAATTGGTTTCAAGCCAACCACATAACCGCTCTGTCACTTTCTTCATAAGACACTAGTAAAAAGCTATTACACTGCCTTGTCGAGGCAGAATTGCGGGTTAAACCCCCGCGTGTCTTGTTTTATAATGGCACATCCCTCGCAACTAGGATTTCAAGATGCAGCTTCACCTCTGATAGAAGAACTTCTTCATTTCCACGACCACGCCCTAATGATCGTCTTTTTAATCAGCACAATAGTACTTTACATTATTGTGGCTATGGTTACCGCTAAATTTACTGACAAACTCATCTTAGACTCCCAAGAAATTGAAATTATTTGAACCCTCCTTCCCGCAATTATCCTTATCCTTATTGCCCTCCCCTCCCTTCGCATTCTTTACCTAATAGATGAAATTAATGACCCGCATTTAACTATTAAAGCTATGGGTCACCAATGATACTGAAGCTATGAGTATACAGACTATGAAGATCTTGGATTCGACTCATACATGATCCCCACCCAAGATCTAACACCCGGCCAATTCCGTCTCTTAGAAGCAGACCACCGAATGGTAATCCCAGTCGAATCACCAATTCGAGTCCTCATTTCCGCCGAAGATGTTCTACACTCCTGAGCTATCCCCTCCCTAGGAGTAAAAGTTGACGCAGTCCCCGGACGACTCAACCAAACAACCTTTATTGTTAACCGACCCGGAGTATTCTATGGACAATGCTCAGAAATTTGCGGGGCTAATCATAGCTTTATACCTATTGTAGTTGAGGCAGTTCCTCTCGAACACTTTGAAAACTGAACCTCTCTAATAATCGAAGACGCCTCGCTAAGAAGCTAAACAGGTCCAGCGTTAGCCTTTTAAGCTAAAGATTGGTGACTACCACCCACCCTTAGCGACATGCCCCAACTTAACCCCACACCCTGATTTGCTATCCTAGCTTTTTCCTGATTGATCTTCCTAACCGTAATTCCCCCAAAAGTCTTAGCACACTCTTTCCCTAATGAACCCACCTCCCACAGCACCGAAAAACCCAAAACAGAACCCTGAAACTGACCATGGTACTAAGCTTCTTCGACCAGTTTATAAGCCCTACCTACCTCGGCATCCCACTGATTGCCCTTGCTCTAGCCCTCCCCTGAATCCTGTATCCAACACCATCAAATCGCTGACTAAATAACCGACTACTCACCCTTCAAGGCTGATTCATCAACCGATTTACACAACAACTATTACTTCCCCTTAACCCCGGAGGTCATAAATGAGCCCTTCTCTTCACCTCCCTTATGGTTTTCCTAATCTCATTAAACATGCTAGGCCTACTACCGTACACCTTCACTCCTACAACCCAACTATCCTTAAACATGGGCCTTGCAGTTCCCCTCTGACTTGCAACAGTTATTATTGGAATACGAAATCAACCAACTCATGCCCTAGGTCACCTCCTCCCTGAAGGAACCCCAACCCTTCTAATCCCTGTTCTCATTATTATCGAAACTATCAGCCTATTCATTCGCCCTCTTGCCCTAGGGGTCCGACTTACTGCCAACTTAACAGCTGGCCACCTGCTAATTCAACTTATTGCAACAGCCGCCTTCGTACTCCTTCCCCTTATGCCAACCGTAGCTATTTTAACAGCCACACTCCTATTCCTACTCACCTTACTAGAGGTCGCTGTAGCTATAATCCAAGCTTATGTCTTCGTCCTTCTTCTAAGCCTCTATCTACAAGAAAACGTTTAATGGCCCATCAATCACACCCATACCACATAGTCGACCCCAGCCCGTGACCTTTAACGGGCGCCGTCGCTGCCCTACTAATGACATCAGGTCTCGCAATCTGATTCCACTTCCACTCCGTCTCCCTTATAACATTAGGCACTGCTCTACTCGTCCTAACAATCTGCCAATGATGACGTGATGTCGTCCGAGAAGGCACATTCCAAGGACACCACACCCCTCCTGTCCAAAAAGGTCTTCGATACGGAATAATCCTTTTTATTACCTCTGAAGTGCTCTTTTTCCTAGGTTTCTTCTGAGCCTTTTACCACTCAAGCTTAGCCCCCACACCTGAACTTGGAGGTCACTGACCCCCCACAGGCATTACTGCCTTAGACCCCTTTGAAGTCCCACTTCTTAATACGGCTGTTCTACTTGCTTCCGGAGTAACAGTTACTTGAGCCCACCATAGTATTATGGAGGCAAAACGAAAACAAGCAATTCAATCTCTCGCACTTACAATTCTCCTTGGTGCTTACTTTACTTTCCTCCAAGCCCTAGAATACAGCGAAGCACCATTTACTATCGCAGACGGGGTCTACGGCGCCACCTTCTTCGTAGCAACCGGGTTCCACGGCCTCCACGTCCTTATTGGCTCAACTTTCCTAGCTGTCTGCCTACTCCGACAAATCCGCCACCACTTTACCTCAAGCCACCATTTCGGCTTCGAAGCAGCCGCCTGATACTGACACTTCGTAGATGTTGTTTGACTCTTCTTATACATCTCCATCTACTGATGAGGATCATAATCTTTCTAGTATTAAAGTGAGTATAAGTGACTTCCAATCACCTGGTCTTGGTTAAAATCCAAGGAAAGATAATGAACTTAATCACAACAATTATTACCATTGCCATTGCACTCTCTACCATCCTTGCCATCGTCTCCTTCTGACTCCCTCAAATATCCCCCGACCACGAAAAACTCTCACCATACGAATGCGGATTCGACCCTCTAGGATCCGCCCGACTACCCTTCTCTCTCCGATTCTTTCTTGTTGCAATCCTTTTTCTTCTTTTTGACCTAGAAATTGCCCTACTGCTCCCTCTCCCCTGAGGAGACCAATTAACATCCCCTCTCCTAACCTTCTTCTGGGCCTCCGCTGTCTTAATTCTCCTCACCCTCGGCCTAATCTATGAATGACTTCAAGGAGGATTAGAATGAGCCGAATAGGTGGCTAGTCTAAAAAAAACATTTGATTTCGGCTCAAAAACTTGTGGTTAAAGTCCGCAGCTGCCTAATGACCCCTGTTCACTTCGCCTTCTCCTCAACCTTTATACTAGGTTTAACAGGCCTGGCTTTCCACCGATACCATCTCCTCTCCGCTCTCCTCTGCTTAGAAGGCATGATGCTCTCCCTGTTCATCGCCCTCTCCTTGTGGACCCTCCAACTAGACTCTACCAGCTTCTCAGCAGCCCCTATGCTCCTACTAGCATTTTCAGCCTGTGAAGCAAGTGCAGGCCTTGCCCTGTTAGTAGCCACTGCCCGCACTCACGGAACTGACCGGCTACAAAGCCTAAACCTCCTACAATGCTAAAAATTCTCATCCCCACCCTCATGCTAGTCCCCACAACCTGGCTCACCCCCACCAAATGGCTTTGACCCTCCACTCTTTCCCACAGCTTCATTATTGCCCTATTCAGCCTCACTTGACTTAAAAACCTATCAGAAACCGGTTGATCCTCATTAGGATTATATATGGCAACGGACTCTTTGTCAACCCCCCTTCTAGTTCTTACCTGCTGGCTCCTCCCACTAATAATTCTTGCAAGCCAAAACCACATATCCCTCGAACCAATCAACCGCCAACGAATGTACATTACACTCCTAACCTCTTTGCAATTCTTCCTAATTATGGCCTTTAGCGCTACCGAAGTAATCATGTTCTATGTTATATTTGAAGCAACCCTTATCCCCACCCTTATTATTATTACCCGATGAGGAAACCAAACAGAACGCCTTAACGCGGGAACATACTTTCTCTTCTATACCTTGGCCGGCTCCCTCCCGCTCTTAGTTGCCCTCCTCCTCCTACAAAACAGCGCAGGCACTCTATCACTCCTAACCCTGCAATACTCGGACCCCCTCCCCCTCACCTCTTACGCAGATAAGTTATGGTGAGCCGGCTGCTTAATAGCTTTCCTAGTAAAAATACCCCTGTACGGCGTACACCTTTGACTTCCAAAAGCACACGTCGAGGCCCCCATCGCCGGCTCAATAATCCTTGCCGCCGTCTTACTTAAATTAGGAGGCTATGGTATAATACGAATGATGATAGTACTAGAGCCCCTCACCAAAGAACTAAGCTACCCTTTCATCATCTTTGCCCTCTGAGGGGTTATTATAACTGGCTCTATCTGCCTCCGCCAAACAGACCTAAAATCCCTCATCGCTTACTCTTCTGTCAGCCATATGGGTCTAGTCGCGGGCGGAATTCTCATTCAAACCCCCTGAGGCTTTACAGGAGCCCTTATTCTTATAATCGCACATGGTTTAACCTCCTCCGCCTTATTCTGCTTGGCAAATACCAATTATGAACGAACACATAGCCGAACCATGCTTTTAGCACGAGGCCTTCAGATAGTCCTCCCTTTAATGGCCACGTGATGATTCATCTCTAGCCTAGCCAACCTCGCCCTCCCCCCTCTGCCCAATCTTATAGGCGAATTAATAATCATTACCTCCCTCTTTAACTGATCTTGATGGACCTTAGCCCTCACAGGAGCCGGCACCCTTATTACTGCTGGGTATTCACTATACATGTTCCTTATGACACAACGAGGCCCACTCCCAGCACATATCATCTCCCTAGACCCCACCCACTCCCGTGAGCACTTACTGATCATCCTTCACCTCGTCCCCCTACTCCTCCTCATCCTTAAGCCAGAACTGATCTGAGGCTGGACCGCCTGTAGATATAGTTTAATAAAAATGTCAGATTGTGATTCTGAAGATAGGGGTTAAACCCCTCTTATCCACCGAGAGAGGCTCGTTAGCAGCGAAGACTGCTAATCTTCGTCACCCTGGTTAGACCCCACGGCTCACTCGCCCAAGCTCCTATAGGATAACAGCTCATCCGTTGGTCTTAGGAACCAAAGATTCTTGGTGCAAATCCAAGTAGCAGCTATGCACCCCACTTCACTTATGATAACATCAAGTTTAATCATTATTTTTACATTACTTGGATATCCCCTACTCACAACCCTTTCCCCCCGCCCCCAAGAGCCCCACTGGGCCCTCTCCCAAGTTAAAACAGCAGTCAAACTAGCCTTCTTCGTGAGCCTTCTACCTCTCTTCCTATTCCTTAATGAAGGCCTGGAAACAATCGTCACCAGCTGAACCTGGATAAACACCATCACCTTCGACATCAACATTAGCCTTAAATTCGACCACTACTCCATTATCTTCACCCCTATTGCCCTCTACGTGACATGGTCTATTCTAGAGTTTGCATCCTGATACATACATGCAGACCCATATATGAACCGCTTCTTCAAATACCTTCTAATTTTCCTTATCGCTATGATTGTCCTGGTCACAGCTAACAATATGTTTCAACTTTTCATTGGCTGAGAAGGCGTCGGAATTATGTCTTTCCTCCTCATCGGATGATGGTATGGCCGAGCCGATGCGAACACCGCAGCCCTTCAAGCAGTACTCTACAACCGAGTTGGAGATGTTGGTCTAATTTTTGCCATAGCCTGAATAGCAACGAACCTCAACTCATGAGAGATGCAACAAATATTCGCAGCTTCCAAAAACCTAGACCTTACATTCCCTTTATTAGGACTTATCATTGCGGCAACTGGTAAATCAGCCCAATTCGGCCTACACCCCTGGCTCCCGTCAGCCATGGAGGGCCCTACACCGGTCTCTGCCCTACTGCATTCAAGTACCATGGTGGTAGCAGGCATTTTCCTCCTCGTACGAATGAGTCCCCTAATAGAGAACAACCCCACCGCTCTTACCATCTGCTTATGCCTAGGCGCCCTAACAACACTATTCACTGCCACCTGCGCCCTCACCCAGAATGATATCAAAAAAATCGTCGCTTTCTCTACATCCAGTCAACTTGGCCTTATGATGGTTACTATCGGTCTCAACCAACCCCAACTAGCCTTTCTCCACATCTGCACTCACGCCTTCTTCAAAGCAATACTCTTCTTATGCTCAGGCTCCATTATCCACAGCTTAAACGATGAGCAAGACATTCGAAAAATAGGAGGAATACATCACCTCACCCCCTTTACATCCTCTTGCCTAACCATCGGAAGCCTTGCCCTTACGGGCACCCCTTTCTTAGCAGGCTTCTTCTCAAAAGACGCAATCATTGAAGCCCTTAACACATCACACCTAAACGCCTGAGCCCTCACTCTTACCCTCCTAGCCACCTCATTCACAGCAATCTACAGCCTTCGTGTCGTCTTTTTCGTCTCTATAGGCCATCCCCGGTTCAATTCCCTCTCACCTATCAACGAAAATAACCCCGCCGTCCTAAACCCCATTAAACGACTAGCTTGAGGAAGTATCATCGCCGGCCTCATCATTACCTCCAACATTCTGCCTCTAAAAACACCCGTCATATCCATACCCCCTCTACTCAAACTAGCCGCCCTTGCAGTAACAGTTACTGGCCTTCTTATTGCACTCGAACTGGCCTCCTTAACAAGCAAACAATTTAAACCCACCCCTCTTCTCCCAACCCATCACTTCTCCAACATACTTGGCTTCTTCCCAGCAATTGTTCACCGCTTCACCCCAAAACTTAATCTGGTCTTAGGCCAAACAATTGCTAGCCAAATAGTGGACCAAACCTGACTAGAGAAAACAGGCCCTAAAGCCGTAACCTCCCTCAGTCTCCCTTTAGTTACAACCACAAGTAACCTTCAACAAGGTATAATCAAAACATACCTCACCCTGTTCCTCCTCACACTTACCCTAATAACACTATTACTCTCGTACTAAACTGCCCGAAGGGCCCCCCGACTCAACCCTCGAGTTAACTCCAAAACCACGAACAAAGTAAGTAGCAGCACTCAAGCACTAATAATTAACATTCACCCCCCTGACGAATACATTAAAGCTACTCCCCCTACATCCCCTCGAAACACAGAAAACTCCCCAAGCTCATCAACCGAAACTCAAGAAGACTCATACCACCCCCCTCAAAACAGCCCTGATACCAACACCACCCCCACCATATAAACCACTATATACATTACCACAGGCCGGCTCCCCCACGTCTCAGGGTAAGGTTCAGCAGCCAAAGCTGCTGAATACGCAAACACAACCAACATCCCACCTAAATAAATTAAAAACAGTACCAAGGATAAAAAAGGACCCCCATGCCCCACCAAGACCCCACATCCCATACCTGCTACTACTACCAGCCCTAAAGCAGCAAAATACGGAGAAGGATTAGAAGCAACCGCAACTAACCCTAAGACAAAAGAAAGTAAAATAAGATATATGATAAAAGTCATAATTCCTGCCAGGACTCTAACCAGGACTAATGGCTTGAAAAACCACCGTTGTTACTTCAACTACAAGAACCTAATGGCAAATCTCCGGAAAACCCACCCCCTCCTAAAAATCGCAAATGACGCACTAGTTGACCTCCCCGCCCCCTCCAACATTTCAGTCTGATGAAACTTCGGCTCCCTTCTCGGCCTCTGCTTAGCAACCCAACTTCTTACAGGCCTTTTCCTCGCTATACATTACACCTCAGACATCGCAACAGCCTTCACATCCGTAGCCCATATCTGCCGGGACGTAAATTACGGCTGACTCATTCGAAATATACATGCCAACGGCGCATCTTTCTTCTTCATCTGCATCTACCTCCACATCGGTCGGGGCCTCTACTATGGCTCTTACCTGTATAAAGAGACATGAAACGTGGGTGTCGTCCTCCTACTCCTAGTCATGATAACCGCCTTCGTCGGCTACGTCCTTCCCTGAGGACAAATATCCTTCTGAGGTGCCACTGTCATCACAAACCTTCTTTCTGCCGTCCCTTACGTCGGCAACACTTTAGTCCAATGAATTTGAGGAGGCTTCTCCGTTGATAACGCCACACTCACCCGATTCTTTGCCTTCCATTTCCTACTTCCCTTTATTATTGCTGCCATGACTGTAATCCACCTTCTTTTCCTCCACGAAACGGGATCAAACAACCCCACTGGGTTGAACTCAGACGCAGATAAAATTTCATTCCACCCCTACTTCTCCTACAAAGACCTCCTAGGTTTTGCCGCCCTTCTGATCGGCCTAACCTCCCTTGCTCTTTTCTCCCCTAATCTGCTTGGTGATCCTGACAACTTTACGCCAGCAAACCCCCTTGTAACCCCTCCTCACATTAAACCTGAGTGATATTTCCTCTTTGCCTATGCCATCCTACGATCAATTCCCAACAAACTAGGGGGAGTCCTCGCCCTATTAGCATCTATCCTGGTACTAATAGTAGTTCCAATCCTTCATACATCTAAACAACGAGGCCTAACTTTCCGACCCCTAACCCAATTCCTATTCTGGACCCTCGTCGCAGATGTGGCCATCCTAACCTGAATCGGTGGCATGCCCGTCGAACACCCTTTCATCATTATTGGACAGGTAGCCTCATTCCTGTATTTCTTCCTATTCCTAGTCCTCACCCCACTAGCCGGCTGACTAGAGAACAAAGCTCTCGGATGAGCCTGCACTAGTAGCTCAGTATCAGAGCGCCGGTCTTGTAAACCGGATGCCGGAGGTTAAATTCCTCCCTACTGCTCAAAGAAAGAAGATTTTAACTTCTACCCCTAACTCCCAAAGCTAGGATTCTTACATTAAACTATTCTTTGTTCGATATTTTAATGACATATATGTAAAACTACCATGTCTCGACCATCCAATATAGGCATATGCTTTACTGTATTTAACTATGGTTTATAATCATTGGTTTATTATAACCATACAAGCATGGACATATTATGTTTTATTAGACATATACACATATGGTGGTATATTAAAATATTTATATATCAAGAGTACGCATTAACTGAGTTTTAAACTACTAAAAGTAATATTTAACTAGATTAAGCGATTACAATTTATGATAGAGTAATGTAATGCGCAGTAAGAGACCACCAACCAGTATAACTCCTATACTAACTGTTATTGATGGTCAGGGACAAACAATAAAGGGTTACATTCGGTGATCTATTCCTGGCATTTGGTTCCTATTTCAAGAACAGAGAATTGAATAAACCCCCTAAACTTGTTCAACTACATAAGTTAATGGTGATAAGCAGTTAATTCATTACCCAACATGCAAAGCACTATCTCCAGTGGGTAAGGGGTTTATTTTTTAATCTTCCTTTCATCTGACATTTCAGAGTGCACGCACCAACACAATTGAAGGTTGTATAATTTAACTTGCTCACGAATTATATATCCATGGTGATAAGACATAAACTTAACTATCACCATAAGAGGGTATCAAGTACATAAGTGGAATTTAACTCGTAAATTTATTAAGACCCCCCTTTTTTGCGCGAAAAACCCCCCTACCCCCCTAAACTCGTGAGATTGCTAACACTCCTGAAAACCCCCCGGAAACAGGAAAACCTCTAACAGCTTATTTTTTCAATTTAAAGTGTATCTATTTATATTATTAAAATATTTCACCC